TGTTAAGCATCCATGGCTGAATGGTTAAAGCGCCCAACTCATAATTGGTAAATTTGCGGGTTCAATTCCTGCTGGATGCACGCGAACGGGAACGTTCCATAAGTCTATTGGAACTGGCTCTCTATCCATGGAATCTCATCCATCATCCATACATAACGAATTGGTATGGTATATTCATACCATAACATAAGAACAATAAGAACTCGAATTCTTATCGATACTGGAACTCAGAGGATAGGAGGGAAAGTCGATTTATGGATGGAATCAAATACGCAGTATTTACAGAAAAGAGTCTTCGTTTATTGGGAAAGAATCAATATACTTTTAATGTCGAATCGGGATTCACTAAGACAGAAATAAAGCATTGGGTCGAGCTCTTCTTTGGTGTTAAGGTAGTAGCTGTGAATAGCCATCGACTACCCGGAAAGGGTAGAAGAATGGGACCTATTCTGGGACGTACAATGCATTACAGACGTATGATCATTACCCTTCAACCGGGTTATTCTATTCCACTTCTAGATAGAGAAAAGAACTAAAGGAGAATACTTAATAATACGGCGAAACATTTATACAAAACACCTATCCTGAGCACACGCAAGGGAACCGTAGACAGGCAAGTGAAATCCAATCCACGAAATAAATTGATCCATGGACGGCACCGTTGTGGTAAAGGTCGTAATGCCAGAGGAATCATTACCGCAAGGCATAGAGGGGGAGGTCATAAGCGCCTATACCGTAAAATCGATTTTCGACGGAATCAAAAAGACATATCTGGTAGAATCGTAACCATAGAATACGACCCTAATCGAAATGCATACATTTGTCTCATACACTATGGGGATGGTGAGAAGAGATATATTTTACATCCCAGAGGGGCTATAATTGGAGATACTATTGTTTCTGGTACAAAAGTTCCTATATCAATGGGAAATGCCCTACCTTTGAGTGCGGTTTGAACTATTGATTTACGTAATTGGAAGTAACCAATTAGGTTTACGACGAAACCTAGAAATCGATCACTGATCCAATTTGACTACCTCTACGGGATAGACCTCAACAGAAAACTGTTGAGTAACGGCAGCAAGTGATTGAGTTCAGTAGTTCCTCATAGAAAATTATTGACTCTAGAGATATGGTAATATGGAGAAGACAAAATTGTTTGAAGCACGCACAGAACCGGAAGCGCCCCTTGTTTCAAAGAGAGGAGGACGGGTTATTCACATTTAATTTGATGGTCAGAGGCGAATTGAAAGCTAAGCAGTGGTAATTAAGACCCCCGGGTGAAAATAGGGATGTCTCCTACGTTACCCATAATATGTGGAAGTATCGACGTAATTTCATAGAGTCATTCGATCTGAATGCTACATGAAGAACATAAGCCAGATGACGGAACGCGGAGACCTAGGATGTAGAAGATCATAACATGAGCGATTCGGCAGATTTGGATTCCTTTTCCATATATCCACTCATGTGGTACTTCATCATACGATTCATATAAGATCCATCTGTCTAGAGATCGTCATATACATCTAGAAAGCCGTATGCTTTGGAAGAAGCTTGTACAGTTTGGGAAGGGGTTTTTTGAGAAAAAAGAAGAATCTACTTCAACCGATATGCCCTTAGGCACGGCCATACATAACATAGAAATCACACGTGGAAGGGGTGGGCAATTAGCTAGAGCGGCGGGTGCTGTAGCGAAACTGATTGCAAAAGAGGGTAAATTGGCCACTTTAAGATTACCATCTGGGGAGGTCCGTTTGGTATCCCAAAACTGCTTAGCAACAGTCGGACAAGTGGGTAATGTTGGGGTGAACCAAAAAAGTTTGGGTAGAGCCGGATCTAAGTGTTGGCTAGGTAAACGCCCCGTAGTAAGAGGGGTAGTTATGAACCCCGTGGACCACCCCCATGGGGGCGGTGAAGGGAAAGCCCCTATTGGTAGAAAAAAACCCACAACCCCTTGGGGTTATCCAGCGCTTGGAAGAAGAACTAGGAAAAGGAAAAAATATAGTGATAGTTTTATTCTTCGTCGTCGTAAGTAAATACGTAACTAGGAATATGGAAAATTGCATTGCAATAATGCGATGGGCGAACGACGGGAATTGAACCCGCGCATGGTGGATTCACAATCCACTGCCTTGATCCACTTGGCTACATCCGCCCCTTATCCAGCTAAGGGATTTTCTCTTTTTTCCACTCATCATTATTCTATTTATTCTGACCTCCATACTTCGATCGAGATAGTGGACATAGGATGCCACTCTTTAAAATAAAAAAAAGGAGTAATCAGCTGTGACACGAAAAAAAACGAATCCTTTTGTAGCTCGTCATTTATTGACAAAAATAGAAAAGGTCAATATGAAGGAGGAGAAAGAAACAATAGTAACGTGGTCCCGGGCATCTAGCATTCTACCCGCAATGGTTGGCCATACAATCGCGATTCATAATGGAAAGGAACATATACCTATTTACATAACAAATCCTATGGTAGGTCGCAAATTGGGGGAATTCGTGCCTACTCGGCATTTCACGAGTTATGAAAGTGCAAGAAAGGATACTAAATCTCGTCGTTAACTGAATTTAGAATAGAAAGATTCAAAATAAATAAAATTTATAGGATTCAAATAAAGTAAAGGTAGGCGGGGAATAACCTTATTTATGACAAGTTTCAAATTGGTAAAGTATACCCCTAGGATAAAGAAGAAGAAGAATGGGCTACGGAAACTCGCAAGAAAAGTTCCAACCGATCGTCTACTTAAGTTCGAACGAGTTTTCAAAGCACGAAAACGTATACATATGTCTGTTTTCAAAGCACAAAGAGTTCTTGATGAGATTCGATGGCGTTACTACGAGGAAACCGTTATGATACTGAACCTCATGCCTTATCGAGCATCTTATCCCATCTTAAAGTTGGTTTATTCGGCAGCAGCAAATGCCACTCATTATAGGGATTTCGACAAAGCGAATTTATTCATAACAAAAGCCGAAGTCAATAGGAGTACTATTATGAAAAAATTCAGACCTCGGGCTCGAGGACGTGGTTATCCTATTAAAAAAACCATGTGTCATATAACAATTGTACTAAATATAGTAAAGAAATCTAAATAAACTTTAGATCAACCTAAGATTTCGATTTCCAGTAAAAAAAAAAATAGAATAGAAAAATATGGGACAAAAAATAAATCCACTCGGTTTCAGACTTGGTACAACCCAAAATCACCATTCTTTTTGGTTCGCACAACCAAAAAATTATTCTGAAGGTCTACAAGAAGATAAAAAAATACGGAATTGTATCAAGAACTATATACAAAAGAATAGAAAAAAAAGCTCGAATAGAAAAATAGAATCAGACTCAAGTTCCGAAGTAATTACACATATAGAAATTCAAAAAGAAATCGATACAATTCACGTTATAATCCATATTGGATTCCCAAATTTATTAAAGAAAAAAGGAGCAATCGAAGAATTAGAGAAAGATATCCAAAAGGAAGTGAATTCTGTAAACCAGAGACTTAATATTGCTATCGAAAAAGTTAAAGAACCTTATAGACAACCTAACATTCTTGCAGAATATATAGCTTTCCAATTAAAAAATAGAGTTTCATTCCGAAAGGCAATGAAAAAAGCCATTGAATTAACTAAAAAAGCGGATATAAAGGGAGTCAAAATCAAAATTGCAGGTCGTCTAGGAGGGAAAGAAATTGCACGTGCTGAATGCATCAAAAAGGGTAGACTTCCCCTCCAAACAATTCGCGCTAAAATCGATTATTGCTGCTATCCAATTCGAACTATCTATGGAGTATTAGGTGTAAAAATTTGGATATTTATAGAAGAAGAATAACGAACCCTCTCTTCTCATTTTGCCCAGCGATAGAATAAAAAAGCCAAGAGCCTTATTTTTCCAAAAATCCCTGAAAAAAGAAGAAATTATACCTCTTTCTATAAGATTTAATGAAAATTTCTAAATCTTTTATTTTAATATAATTGCTATGCTTAGTGTGTGACTCGTTAGTTTTTCTTTAGGGGCAAAAATGGAAATTCAAAAAAAAAAAATTGACCGAAGCCTACTAAAAATAGAAAAAACTTAGTAATTAAATATAGAAAATTAACCAATAACCAACCTATTGCTTCGTATTGTCGAGATCCTAACTAAGAAACAGTCACTATGTGAATAAATACATCTATCATAAATGAATGGATCTATCATATAGTTGTAGCAACTGCATTTTTTCTCTAAAAAAGAAACGAAATTCTAGGTTGTAAAACAAAACTAAAGGGATGTGGATAAAAGGAGGGATGATAGATAGAAAGAAGAAGAATAAGAAAGATATAAGATTCCAATGTGTATGGTCTATGAATTACATCATAAAAGGCAATGTGATAAAGCATCAATATAATAAAAAAAAAAAAGAGAGAATTTGAAATCGTAATTTGGAAACAATAAATAAAAATTTAAAACAATAATAAAGAGCAGCCTGGGTTAATAAAACTGAGAGAATTAGCTCGGAAAGTTTGGAAGCTCCATTGCAGGATTCAAACCTAAGCATTAAAGGAGAAGCTGTGGGAACGACAAAACCTATGACTGCATAGGATTGATTTTATTGAAAAGAATCCTAATACTTCATTGGGTGGGATGGCGGAACAAACCAAAAAAATTGGTTTATTTGTTAATTTATAACCTTAACTTAACAAATAAGACAAGAAAGAGTAAATATTCGCCCGCGAAATCTTTATTGGATTCGAATACTTTACTATGATTCAATAAGGGTAAAAATAAGGATATTCTTAAAAAAAAAAAAAGATTACATTATCTACAAATATAGAATTTTGATATATTCTAGATCTTCTTTCTTTACTATATATTTAAGAAATTCAAAATAAAAAAAAACACAATTCTATTATATATTGATTATATATTGATGTGGATCTATCCGTAATATTTTTGAATATTATGGAATTAGAGAAATTTGCACGCTTTCTCATTTCATTCGCGAGGAGCTGGATGAGAAGAAACTCTCATGTCCAGTTTTGTAGTAGAGATGGAACTAAGAAAGAACCATCGACTATAACCCCAAAAGAACTAGATTTCGTAAACAACATAGAGGAAGAATGAAGGGAAAATCCTGCCGAGGCAATCGTATTTGTTTTGGTAGATATGCTCTTCAAGTACTTGAACCCGCTTGGATCACAGCGAGACAGATAGAAGCAGGACGAAGAGCAATGACACGATATGCACGTCGTGGTGGAAAACTATGGGTACGTATATTTCCCGACAAACCGGTTACAATAAGACCCACAGAAACACGTATGGGCTCGGGAAAAGGATCCCCCGAATATTGGGTAGCCGTTGTTAAACCGGGCCAAATACTTTATGAAATGAGCGGAGTATCTGAAACTGTAGCTAGATCAGCTATCTCCATAGCTGCCAGTAAAATGCCCATACGAAGTCAATTTCTTAAATTAGAGATATAGAACCCCAAAAAGGAGTATTGAAGATAAAAAACCCCAGGTTTTTCCTTCTGGAAAGACAATATTTCTTTCATCCCTTTACAGTGAATGAAATAACAAATTGAAATCCAAATAATATGATTCAACCCCAGACCCTTTTAAATGTAGCGGATAACAGTGGAGCTCGAAAATTGATGTGTATTCGAGTCATAGGCGCTGCTGGTAATCAGCGATATGCTCGTATTGGTGATGTTATTGTTGCTGTAATCAAAGACGCAGTGCCCCAAATGCCTCTAGAAAGATCCGAAGTAATTCGAGCTGTAATTGTACGTACATGTAAAGAATTCAAATGTGAAGACGGTATAATAATACGCTATGATGACAATGCTGCAGTTATCATTGATCAAAAAGGAAATCCAAAAGGAACTCGAGTTTTTGGTGCGATTGCCGAGGAATTGAGAGAATTGAATTTTACTAAAATAGTTTCATTAGCTCCTGAAGTATTATAAATACTAGTAGACGAGATATAGATCAAAGAAAAAATTAGTAGATTGTGTTTTACGTATATGCTTTAAAATCCAAAATTAAAAGAAAAAGGAAAACATGTTGATTATCTAAAAATTAGGAGGAACCTAGAATTAGAGTCTTATGGGCAAGGACACTATTGCTGATTTACTAACCTCTATAAGAAACGCAGACATGAGTAAAAAAGGAACTGTTCGAGTAATATCTACAAATATTACCGAAAACATTGTTAAAATACTTCTACGAGAGGGTTTTATTGAAAGTGTTCGGAAACATCAAGAAAGTAACAGATATTTCTTGGTTTCAACTTTGCGACATCAAAAGAAAAAAACTAGAAAGGGAATATATAGAACTAGAACCTTTTTAAAGCGTATCAGCCGACCTGGCTTAAGAATTTATGCTAACTATCAAAGAATTCCTAAAGTTTTGGGCGGAATGGGAATTGCTATTCTTTCTACTTCTCAAGGTATAATGACAGATCGAGAAGCTCGACTAAACAGAATTGGGGGAGAAGTCTTATGTTATATATGGTAATGGCCCCGCCTATAGTACCCGAATTCGATCTCGAACTTCCTATTTTGAAAATAAAAATAGAAAAATAGGAGAAAAATATGACAGAAAAAAAAAATAGGAGAGAAAAAAAAAACCCGAGAGAAGCAAAAGTTACTTTCGAAGGTTTAGTTACGGAAGCCCTACCCAACGGAATGTTCCGAGTTCGCTTAGAGAATGACACCATCATCCTGGGCTATATTTCAGGAAAAATCCGGTCCAGTTCTATACGAATACTGATGGGGGATAGGGTCAAAATTGAAGTAAGTCGTTATGATTCAAGCAAGGGACGTATAATTTATAGACTTCCCCATAAGGATTCGAAGCGTACTGAAGACTCGAAGGATACTGAAGATTTGAAGGATACCAAAGATTCAAAGGATTAAGTTTTTATAGGATAATAAATTCCAAATTTCAAAATTTAAGTGAAGAGGCTGCTTATTTTTTTTTTTTCCAAAAGAGTAAATTCATAGTTTAAGAAAGGAATACCTAAATATGAAAATAAGAGCTTCCGTTCGTAAAATTTGTACAAAATGTCGACTGATTCGTAGGCGTGGGCGAATTAGAGTCATTTGTTCCAATCCGAAGCATAAACAAAGACAGGGGTAATCTTTCGAAAAAGGAGCTTTCCTTTCTAAAAAGTAAAAAAAGTACCCACAGAAATGTCCAAATTCAAAAAAAAAAAATTAAAGTAAAGGATATATTTAACCCTGAAACGGATATCTTTGTATTTTATTTTTTCTTTTTGTTATTTCTAACTCATATTTATGAGATAATAAAATATGACAAAAGCTATACCAAAAATAGGTTCACGTAAGAAAGTGCGTATTGGTTTGCGTAGGAATGCCCGTTTTAGTTTACGCAAGAGTGCACGTAGAATAACAAAAGGAGTTATTCATGTTCAAGCCAGTTTCAACAATACCATTATAACTGTTACAGACCCACAAGGTCGGGTGGTTTTCTGGTCCTCCGCAGGTACTTGTGGATTCAAAAGCTCAAGAAAAGCATCACCCTATGCCGGTCAAAGAACAGCAGTAGATGCTATTCGTACAGTGGGTTTGCAACGAGCAGAAGTTATGGTAAAAGGGGCTGGTAGCGGAAGAGATGCCGCATTACGAGCCATTGCTAAAAGTGGTGTACGGTTAAGTTGTATACGCGATGTAACACCTATGCCGCATAATGGGTGTCGACCTCCTAAAAAAAGACGTCTGTAAAAGAATGAAACTGCTTTCAAGAGAAATAAATTAGTCAATAATCAAATAAATACTAGTCTATTATGGTTCGAGAGGAGGTAACAGGATCCACCCAAACACTACAGTGGAAGTGTGTTGAATCAAGAGTAGATAGTAAACGTCTTTATTATGGTCGTTTCATTCTGTCCCCACTTAGAAAAGGTCAAGCAGATACTGTCGGTATTGCCTTGCGAAGAGCTTTACTTGGAGAAATCGAAGGAACGTGTATCACACGCGCAAAATTTGGGAACGTGCCGCACGAATATTCTACAATAGTAGGTATTGAAGAATCCGTACAAGAAATTTTACTAAATTTGAAAGAAATTGTATTGAGAAGTAATCTCTATGGAGTTAGAGACGCATCAATTTGCGTCAAAGGTCCTAGATACATAACCGCTCAAGATATAATCTTACCCCCTTCCGTAGAAATGGTTGATACGACACAACCTATAGCTAACTTGAGAGACCCTATTGATTTCTGTATTGAGTTACAGATAAAGAGAGATCGCGGATATCATACGGAACTCAGAAAGAACTCTCAAGATGGAAGTTATCCTATAGATGCTGTATCCATGCCTGTTCGAAATGTGAATTATAGTATTTTTTCTTGTGGGAATGGAAATGAAAAACACGAGATCCTTTTTATAGAAATATGGACGAATGGAAGTTTAACCCCTAAAGAAGCGCTTTATGAAGCTTCTCGTAATTTGATTGATTTATTTCTTCCTTTTCTACACGCGGAGGAAGAAGGCACTAGTTTCGAAGAAAATAAAACCAGGTTTACTCCACCCCTTTTAACCTTTCAAAAAGGATTCACTAATCTAAAGAAAAACAAAAAAGGAATTCCATTGAATTATATTTTTATTGATCAATTAGAATTGCCTTCTAGAACATATAATTGTCTCAAAAGGGCCAATATACACACACTATTGGACCTTTTGAGTAAGACTGAAGAAGATCTTATGAGAATTGACAGCTTTCATATGGAAGATAGAAAACTTTTATGGGCTACTCTAGAGAAGCATCTCCCAATTGATTTACCTAAGAATAAGTTCTCACTTTAAATCCTTTAAAATTGTTTTCCTCTTTTTCTTTTTCGAGTTAGAATAAAAAGAAAAAAAAACAATTTTGTATTTTGTATTTTTGTCACAATCTATATTTTCGCGAAATGGATCATAATAAAATAGATTTTAGGTATCTAGGGAAGATTCACTTGAGAGGTAACTATTTCCTAGATACCCATGCAGGGGACTTCACGGTTGAATGAATCAACCTGAAAAATCCCTAAAAAAGGCCTAAAGTTAAGGATTTATCAATGGGTAATGTTGCTCCAATACCTAACCAAAGAGCTACTGCAGTACCGATTAAAAAAACGGTCGTAGCTACTGGGCGACGAAATGGATTTTGGAATTTATTGACATTCTCTAGAAAGGGTACTGTTAATAAGCCTGTTGGAACAGAAACCATTAAGAGAACGCCCAATAACTTATTGGGTACTGTACGAAGTATTTGAAATACAGGAAAGAAGTACCACTCGGGTAATATTTCCAGAGGAGTTGCAAACGGATCCGCCGGTTCCCCAATCATTGATGGCTCGAGAACCGCTAAACCTACATTACATGCAATAGTACCTAGAATTACTACTGGAAAAATGTATAAAAGATCATTGGGCCATGCGGGTTCCCCGTAATAATTATGTCCCATCCCTTTAGCTAATTTTGCTCTTAATACAGGATCATTTAAGTCAGGTTTCTTTGTTATTGGGATAGGTGAATTCTTTAGGATCCATCCCCCAAAGGAACCGGACATGAGAATTTTTCATCATCCGGCTCGAGCAAAAATGAAAGAAATAAGACCGTGGAGGATCCACAATAGAATAGGTTATATAATGATTCAAGATAAGAAAAGCTTTATCAGATTATCTTTTCCGAAGTTTCGCCTATAACTACTCATTGAAAAGAATCCTATTCTTATGCGTAAATGCTCAATATCCAAGTGGGCTTAGAAATTTGATCATGATCAATTGCTTTGTGGATTGTCTCTTGATTAGTTGGTGTTTATCCCCTCAATATCGCAAGTTTCTTACGACCAAACAAAGTATTTACTTGTTACTAATAAAAAATGAAAAACTTTAGCCTACTTTCTTCCTTAGATCCCTTCTTTTACTCCGATAATATTGCGGATCGAAATCGATGCAAAGAAAATGAATGCATTTCCATACTATAAAAAAAGTAAGTGTAATAAATATAGAATTGGATCATATCACATGACTTATTCCATTTATACTCTACGGGATCTTACGGAGCCTGTTCATGGATGACATGGTTGAGGTATGATCATAGAAAATATTCTCCTCGAGTGAACCAGCCTATCCTTGCTAGATAGGGGACTTACGTGTTGATTGGATGCGGAGACACCTTTGGTCGTGAATTCTAATGCGGCAGATCCAATTCTCTATCTGCATGGCCAAATCAATAATTCAAGTCACACACTCCCATAATCCGCCTTATTTTCTTTCGTAAAATTCACTTCAACTATTTGTATCAAAATACTTCAGAGTTGAAGAGAAGTATCCAAATGACATGTCTTATTTTACAATAACCCATGTTTGTAGCAATGAAATACCATAACCTACCCGATATGATATATGAGAATTTGGATTTTCTATGATATGCCTTCCCTATAAAGGACCAGAAATACCTTGCTTACGTATCATTGGAAAGTGCATTAACATAAATACGGCAGTAAGCAGAGGCAGTACAAAGGTATGTAAACTATAAAAACGAGTCAAAGTGGATTGCCCCACACTAGCACTTCCACGTAATAACTCCACTAAAGGGGATCCTATTACCGGAATCGCTTCAGGTACACCTGTCACAATTTTGACTGCCCAATAACCGATTTGATCCCAAGGTAAAGAATAGCCAGTTACACCAAACGATGCAGTCAATACAGCCAAAACCACACCTGTGACCCAAGTTAATTCACGGGGTTTTTTAAATCCACCTGTGAGATACACGCGAAATACGTGCAGGATCATCATTAGAACCATCATACTTGCTGACCATCGATGAACTGATCGAATTAACCAGCCAAAGTTGGCCTCCGTCATTATATATTGAACAGAGGAAAAAGCCTCTGTAACGGTTGGTCGGTAGTAAAAAGTCATAGCAAAACCAGTAGCAACTTGTACTAAAAAACAAGTAAGTGTAATTCCCCCTAAACAATAAAATATGTTGACATGAGGAGGAACATATTTACTAGTTATATCATCCGCAATTGCCTGAATCTCAAGACGTTCCTCAAACCAATCATATACTTTATTGAGATAGGTAACTAGCCTGACTCCCCCTCCGAGAACCGTATATGAAAATTTCATCTCGTACGGCTCAAGCAGAAACACACAAATTTGCAAAGGATATTAGAAAAAAAAAGGTTCAAAACTTCATCAGCCACGGGATTGGATCAATTTGCCTTGAAGATATTAAATAAGAAAAATCCGGAATTTCTTCTTTGTGATGATAATGCCAAAAAATCTCAAGTTGGCTCATCTGTCTTTCCCTTATGTTGATCATTAGGAGCCTCTTGACTTTTCTTTTCCCTATTTTTTTTTTTTTTCTTTTTTTATTTTACTAGTAAAATAAAAAAAGAAATCAAAATTTATAGTAGTTTTCTAATAGAAATTATCTTGTTGTGATCCTATGAATTAGTTCAATTAAAACCTTAGATTCATACTAGAGCCACGATGATTGAGTCTCAAGCTAACCAAAAGGCAAGGGTTCTTCGAATAAGAACCGCTTGATAATCATTTATTGAATTGGTGTAATGACTCGACAAAAGCGAGAGAAAAAAAAGTTGTCTTTTGGGCAAACAAAATCGGAAGGAAGAAAAATTCTTTTTTTTTTTTAAGAACTACTTGAATTTTTTTTTTCAGTCCGGTTGCGAGGTCTAAATAGTGAGTATGAATCATAGTTCCATTTTTTTTTTCTTGATCCACTCTATGTATTTCGTGTTCCAGATACTAGAATAAATAATATAATATCCGACGAATTAGAATCATCTTGATAGAGAGAACAGGCCTTTTCTATGTATTATCAATAGGATCAATTCTAACAAGTCACACACTCATATTCCAGAGATACCAAAACCAAAAAATCCACGGTCGAACTACCAGAATGTATAGAAATGTGGAGCTTAAAGCAGAAAGGACCTTTTTTGGATGGAAAAACTATGACTTCATAGTTTTAGTTAGTAGAAACCTAATTCATTAAAATTCCGTCCAGTAAAACAGAAGAATTATAAATTTCTAAAATGATAGATAGGAATATCGCGAATAAAGCCATTGCAACCCCCATAAAAGGAGTAGTCCCCCAACCCGGAGCTACTTTCCCATATTCCGAATTCAAGGGTTTTAATAAACTACCTGCGCCAGTTCGTTTTGGCCTAGGTCTAGAACTATCTTCAACGGTTTGTGTAGCCATAAAATTCTATTTAATCATTGGTGTTGACTTTGTATACTATTCCGTTGTAGTTGTAAATACACGATCTTTTCATAGATCCATTGTAATCTTGAAATTCTAGAAAAATGGAAACAGCAACTTTAGTCGCCATCTCCATATCTGGTTTACTTGTAAGCTTTACTGGGTATGCCTTATATACCGCGTTTGGGCAACCCTCTCAACAATTAAGAGATCCATTCGAAGAACATGGGGACTAATTGAAGTAAGAAGTCTCCCAGATGGGAGACTTCTTACTTCAATTAAATTATTTCATTTTTTAGTCGGAACCTTAGGTGGTTCTCGGAAGAAGATAGCGAAAAAAATTATCCCTAAAGTCGAAACTAAAAGGAACGTATAAACCAATGCTTCCATAGATTCGATCGTGGTTTATTTACAATTATAACTTCCACACCTATTCACTTGTCATTTGGGATCATTTCCCATATAAAAAAGAAAAAGAGTCAAGGAAAGGACAGGAGAAGTTTCCCATGTCAAATCAAAAAAGAGAGGTTAAAAATACCATAGCAATGCGGTATCAGACTGTCTGTCTCCTTGTAGTTGGATCCCCAACTTTTTGGAATGTTCCAAATTCCACTTGAGCATCCAAGTCTGGATCAATACCAGCAAAAACATCTCGGAATAAGGTTCGAGCCCCATGCCAAATGTGTCCGAAAAAGAAGAGCAAAGCAAAAGTAGCATGACCAAAAGTGAACCAACCCCTTGGACTGCTCCGAAAAACTCCATCTGATTTCAAAGTAGCTCGATCTAATTCAAAAATTTCTCCTAATTGGGCACGCCTCGCATATTTTTTTACAGTAGCAGGATCAGAATAACTTACTCCATTAAGTTCGCCACCATAGAACTCCACCGTTACGCCTACTTGTTCAACGCTATATTTGGATTCTGCTCTTCTAAAAGGAACGTCTGCTCTCACAATTCCCTCTTCATCTACCAAAACTACCGGAAATGTTTCAAAAAAAGTAGGCATACGACGTACAAAAAGCTCGCGCCCTTCTTTATCTCTAAAGACGGGATGTCCTAACCATCCAACAGCTATTCCATCCCCATTGTCCATTGAGCCTGCTCTGAATAATCCTCCTTTTGCCGGATTATTACCAATATAATCATAAAAAGCTAATTTTTCGGGAATTTTAGACCAAGCTTCTGATAAACTAAGATTTTCGGCTAACCCATCGCTAACTCTTCGATATATTTCTTGCTGAAAGTATCCCTGATCCCACTGATAACGAGTAGGCCCAAATAATTCGATTGGGGTAGTTGCCGACCCATACCACATAGTTCCGGCAACTACGAAAGCTGCAAAAAAAACAGCAGCGATACTACTGGAAAGTACAGTTTCAATATTGCCCATACGCAATCCTTTGTATAGACGTTGAGGCGGGCGGACACTAAGATGGAATAGGCCCGCTAATATGCCCAATGTACCCGCAGCAATATGATGCGAAGCTATTCCTCCCGGAACGAAAGGATCAAAACCTTCTGCACCCCACGCAGGATTTACAGCTTGTACTTTTCCAGTTAGTCCATAAGGATCGGATACCCATATCCCAGGACCATACAAACCAGTTACATGAAATGCACCAAAGCCAAAACAAGCCACCCCTGCAAGAAATAAATGAATTCCAAAGATCTTGGGCAAATCCAAAGAGGGTTTTCCCGTCCGCTCATCACAGAATATTTCTAGGTCCCAATATACCCAATGCCAGATAGCTGCCAAGAAACACAAGCCAGAAAACACAATATGTGCACCTGCCACACCTTCATAACTCCAAATACCCGGATTTGTTATAGTTCCTCCTGAAATACTCCAACCACCCCATGAATTGGTTATTCCTAAACGAGTCATGAAGGGGATGACGAACATACCCTGTCTCCACATTGGATCCAGAACAGGATCAGAGGGATCAAAAACCGCTAATTCGTATAAAGCCATCGAGCCAGCCCAACCAGAAACTAGAGCTGTATGCATTATATGCACCGAAAGCAATCGACCCGGATCATTCAATACCACAGTATGAACACGATACCAAGGCAAACCCATGGAATACCCCTTTATTTAGCAAAGAAAAATAGACACGATGTCGTTTTATTTTATCGCATTCGAAAAGACTATCCATATCCTATGTACCTAACCCTTTTAGGGGATTCTGTGTCAGAAAGCGTGAATATTTATTTCATTCCATTAAAAATAAGAAGCCAATTCTGTTTGTAAGAAGAAAGAGAAGCAGATCTATTCTATACTCGATAAGTGCCAATATGCAATGGGTAACTTGGGCTATTTCAAAAAACGAAGAATAGATTCCTAATCCCTCTTTGTTTATCATTCGAATCACGGATTCCTTTTTCTTTATTCAATCTGTCTTACCTTCCTTATATGTATAATTTTTCAATCTAGGTATCATTTCAATAACATTCTGGAGCTACAAAGATAGTTATTAAATCGTTAGCACCACATAAAAACATTCCCCACTATGTTTTAATAGAATCTATAGTATTCTTATAGAATAAGAAAAAAATGAAGATAATAAACTGCAGATTCTTTCTTTCTCTTCCATTCTTAAGTTTCCATATTAAAGTGTAGTTTTCTTACTTAAATTTAATAATATTAATCTAATATGCCCATTGGTGTTCCAAAAGTACCTTACCGGATTCCCGGAGATGAAGAAGCGACTTGGGTTGACTTATACAATGTTATGTATCGAGAAAGGACACTTTTTTTAGGTCAAGAGATTCGTTGCGAGATCACGAATCATATTACAGGTCTCATGGTATATCTCAGTATAGAAGATGGAATTAGCGATATTTTTTTGTTTATAAACTCCCCTGGGGGATGGCTAATCTCAGGAATGGCGATTTTTGATACGATGCAAACGGTGACACCAGATATATATACAATATGCCTCGGAATAGCCGCGTCCATGGCCTCCTTCATTCTGCTTGGAGGAGAACCTACTAAGCGTATAGCATTCCCTCACGCTAGAATTATGCTTCACCAACCTGCTAGTGCTTATTATCGGGCAAGGACACCTGAATTTTTACTAGAAGTGGAAGAGTTACACAAAGTTCGCGAAATGATCACAAGGGTTTATGCACTAAGAACAGGCAAGCCTTTTTGGGTTGTATCCGAAGACATGGAAAGGGATGTTTTTATGTCAGCAGACGAAGCCAAAGCTTATGGACTTGTCGATATTGTAGGGGATGAAATGATTGACGAGCACTGCGATACTGATCCAGTATGGTTTCCAGAAATGTTTAAGGATTGGTAGTGGCTGAATTTCTTGTAAATTTATTTCAAACCTAAATTCGGGTTTTATGCGATTTTTTAGAAAATAGAAATACTTCATGATGATGAATCATCAGGTTAAGATCGATCTAAACCAATCCATTTTTTTCTATATACATACGACATGCCAACGGTTAAACAACTTATTAGAAATGCAAGACAGCCAATACGAAATGCTAGAAAAACGCCCGCGCTTAAGGGATGTCCTCAGCGTCGAGGAACATGTGCTAGGGTGTATGTGCGACTCGTTCAGATCATGAGTTCAAACAAATAAGACAAATTTGGAAGTATCCATGATCGGTACCAATGAATAGGATAGAGAAGCTCTATCCTAGATTTCTACGGTATATGGAATTTATGGTTTTCTTTGGTGCAAATCCAATCATCTAGATTGGAAGAAGCAATCCCCCCATTGGTAACAAATGGTTATCCATTAAGCGGAGGAAATTGTAAAAAAAAGAAAAGGCTTATGCTCCTTTATCTTAAAAGAACGGACTAAAGGGTCAGTTACTTAGCCAACTTTCATAATTAAATACCGTCACTGTATGAATAACTCTTATTTATTGTGAAAAGAGCTATTTACTCTATAATGGATAGGTAGAGCCAAAGAATGTGAATTATACAAGTTCACAATATCTTTTGATAAAAGAAAGGGCTCCGGTGTATAGAGAGGGCCTCGCCGTTTAAAAGGGAACCATAGAAACGATGGAACCCACTGTTTTTTTAGTATCGTTAGAATTTGTTATTTCTATGCGAAATAACTGAAGGGGATAGAATAAAAAATCGTGGTTGGGAAGGTTATAGTAGCAAAAGCCATTGGAATTAATATTTTATATATCGGAATAATCCGTTTTGTTATTAATGGGAAAAGAGCGGTTAAAAGAAGAGAAATCATTAGTTATTCATTAAAGTTAATTTGATTCAATGACTAGAGTTCCGCGAGGATATATAGCTCGGAGACGACGAACAAAAATGCGTTCATTTGCCTCAAACTTTAGAGGGGCTCATTTAAGACTTAATCGAATGATTACTCAACAAGTAAGAAGAGCTTTTGTTTCTTCTCATCGAGATAGAGGCAGGCAAAAGAGGGATTTTCGTCGTTTGTGGATCACTCGGATAAACGCAGCAACACGCATATCTAAAGTATTCGATAGTTATAGTAAATTAATACACAATCTGTACAAAAAGGAATTGATTCTTAATCGTAAAATGCTTGCACAAGTAGCTGTATTAAATCCAAATAATCTTTACACGATTTCCAATAAAATAAAGACCATCAATTAAAAGGATAAAAAAGTAATATACAGGAATAATTAAAACCAAATTCCCGGAGAGGGAACTCCGGGAAGATACAATAAATTAAGATTAAGTGGTAGGAATCAACGAGCATGTTGCAAAAAATAAAAAAACTATTTCTTTTTTCCCATTTTTCTTTCTTTTCTTAGAACAAACACAAGAATCTAAACTGGATTACTTTATTTATATATGAGTCTGACCCTTTTGAATAAAACATCAACAATCGGAACTTAAGCTCCGATTGTTGTTTCTTAAATTCTGGTTGGAGTTTCTTAAATTTCGATTGGAATTGAACTTTTGTGTTAATTGAGGAATATTTCTATTTTTTCTGTGTCTAGGACCAGTAATTATTGAAATTGACTGGGCTTGAAATTGCTTCTCATTCTCATAGTTACGAAATGGTAAGAAAGATAAAATACGAGCCTGTTTTATAGCAAGAGTAATTAATCTTTGTTGTTTCAAGGTTAATCTATTTATTCGTCTGGATAATATTTTTCCTTGTTCACTAATAAATCGATTAATTAAACTCATGTTTCTATAATCAATTCGATCTCCCGTTCCAATTCGGGAACGCTTACGAAAAGTTTGTTTGGATTTACGAAAAGGTTGTTTGAATTTACGAAAAGGTTGCTTGGATTTATGAAAAGTTTGTTTAGATTTACGAAAAGGTTGCTTAGATTTACGAAAAGGTTGTTTAGATATATACATGATTTATTCCTTATTTAAAAATTTGAAAAAAAAAGTGGATTTCTTTATTTTATTAATTTTAGATCCAGAAGAAGTAGTCTTTCTTTGATCCATATATTATTTTATTTATATACTATATATAAAAAAACCTCTATACATATGAAATAATATCCACCTAAAATCAGATGATTTGTATTTTGTATTCTATCTATGTTCTATATATTAAATAAGAAAATAAGAAGTTCTTACTCTTTCTGTTCTTTAGATTTAGAAAAATCAAAAATACGATGCTCCTATTTCTTTATTTCATTATGAGTCGTATGCTTGCGGCAATAACGACAAAATTTTCTTAATTCTAAGTGCCCGGGTGTATTGTGGCGATTCTTTTGAGTACTATATCTGGAAATCCCCATCGATTCCTTATTGGTACCCTTTCGAACACAACTGATACATTCCAAAATAACTCTGATTCTAACATCTTTGCCCTTGCCCATGAACCTCCTTTCCTTTTTGGATCGACTTAACTTAATTCTTATACATGTTCTTTTATTCTTCTATATTGGAATTGGATCCGAAAAATAAGAATAAAATCCAATAGAATACATAGAATACAATGGAAATTTGTAAATTAAGTAATAAAAAATGAAGAAATAATTAAAGAATACAATCTTTGTCGAATTAGCAAGGATTTTGCTTCGAAATCCTTAGCAAGCCTGGCTCTAGCCTCTTTCTATGCTCGGATTTGGGAGGCCTGACTTAGCTTGGATACGGCTTTTAATTAAATTTTTGTTTATGAGATTTACCAAATTTTTCATGACTCTTAGATTCAACCCAATCCATTTTTTCTTTCTTTTTGCTTCGTATACTAAAAAAGGATTGAAGAAAAATTTTCGGCATGTCACGAATAATTCTATATCTCGCACAGGAATAACTAGAATTAAAAAAAAGGGAATGACAAAGCATCTGGGAATAAACGATTAATTTCTATCAATAAACCTGCTAAAGCCCCAAACCATAGAGTACTTAGCACAGGTGCTACAGAGAGGTATGTTTTTATATCCCGCATTGAAAATCCTCCTTCCTTATTGAAATACATATATGATCAGATACTCTTGCCCAAGATCCTTTGTATTTCTTTAGGCGAGATTCCTAACTAAAAAACAGAATAAATATTCTATATATATAGAATGAACCATATAGACGAGATTTGCCTATCCTTAAAAAAGAAAAAGATGACCCCTTCTTCCTATACATTACTAAGGAATAGTAATCTTTCTTTTTTAGTTGAAATTCAACTGGATTTTAGATATATACCCTTCCTTGATTATAATTATATGAGACCAAAAACAAAAAATGACAAGAAAGTTCTATATAGATAGAGAAATAGAAGAAAATTACGATGTGCAAAACAAGAAAGGAATTGTGTACAATGGCATTGTACAACAATTTGGAAAAGGGATGTAGCGCAGCTTGGTAGCGCGTTTGTTTTGGGTACAAAATGTCACAGGTTCAAATCCTGTCATCCCTACCTATTACTTCTCTCTTCTTTATGGGCAGTAGCGAGGAGATGGGGATATAACTTGAATTTGTGGATACTATACGTACGTGAGACACGTTAGGAGTAGAAAAGTATTTTCTTTTTGAAAGCGCTCTTAGTTCAGTTTGGTAGAACGCGGGTCTCCAAAACCCGATGTCGTAGGTTCAAATCCTACAGAGCGTGATTCCATCTATCTTATGTCGAAACAGATTAAACTAACTTAAAAAAACAAAGTCGAATTACAACCCCAATTTGACCCCCTCTCTGGTCTGGAGGAGGTCAATCAAAAAAAAATATATTACTCAATCAAAGATCCAACTGATCCCCCCGCCTGTATTGCAAATACGCAGTCACGAATAATCCCGCTAAAGTAATAGGAATTAGGCCTAAGACGATTCCAAATAGAAAAACTTCAATCATTTCGATTTGTTCGAGGGAATAAAAAAAGAGGTACGATCTATCTCTAAATAATAGTCTAAATTATCCACGAATCTCAATGACCAAGAAAAGAATTGGTAATTAGTGTGGAAAAGAGTCCTATAATACCGGGAACCCAAAGGAAAGATTTGTATTTTCTGACTTATTCATTCAAATCATTTCAAATAAGACGTATCTTGTTCAAGCCAATAAATAGAGCTGGGGTTATAGTTAAAGCAGCCAGTAGAAAACCGAAATAACTAGTTATAGTAAGCATGAAGGGGTTAAATTCCATTTTTTTTTCCTACACTACATATGTTGGTAAAGCACTTACCTAAGTTATGGAAAATTCATAATTCATCGGTTATTTTAGATAATACTAAAAAACAAGATAGAGCGAGATAAAGAAGTGTAAAAGAAAATCGATTCATCAGATGGCACGGCACATAAGTTCCTAATTCCGAATCAAGAGATTTATTGTGGAATCTGTGAGTGTGGAATCTGTGAGT